TTCAATGATTCACTAAGCCTAATAATAATATATTATCTATATTCTATAATATAATTAGAATAGAATCTTTAGCTTTAGAAAAAGGGAAATAAGCGGGTAGCGGGAATCGAACCCGCATCGTTAGCTTGGAAGGCTAGGGGTTATAGTCGACGGCGATTCATCGCTTTGAACGTCTCTAATTCAAAACCGAACATGAAACTTTGGTTTCATTCGGCTCCTTTATGGAAGATGAGTCAATTCCTAGATCTAAGATGTGAACAAAATGAATAAAATGAGACCCATAACACCTATGTCAGCTTTTTGTCTGAATACAAACAAAATGAATTGCTTTCTAGATGATCCTTCTAGAAGAAGGTGATTCTAACAATCTTTCTAATTACTTCGTTCTCTATTTCTATTTGAGAGGATCCTAAGGAAAAGGATTTTGTTTCCACCGAGCTAAAACAATATGCCGATGTCTCTAGTAAACCAAAGTCATCGTTGACTAGCTATTTTGCTTCAATTTCTTTCTTTAGAAAGAAAAAAATGGAAGATTTAGTTACGATTAGAAATTGACTTTCTATCTTCAGCCATGGATCCTTTACTCATACTTATTCAATTGGAAGTCTTGATCCAATTCAAAAATTATGTTTCGCAATTTCATAATCCAACTTTTCAATTTATAACTGACTCATGGATACAAATCACGAGAATGTGTATTTTTTTTCTCGAATTTCTCATTGAGAGGTAAAGGATTAAATCCTTTTAAGAAATAAAGTTTTTGATCGGAATATGACTAAAACCGAAAGACCCTTTAACTATTAAGGGGTTAATAGAACGAATCACACTTTTACCACTAAACTATACCCGCTACAAATGATTATTGTATACAAACGGACCTTTTGTCGAACAAGATAATTGAGCATGATGAAGATCAATATCGGATCATCAAACTTAGAAAACTTAGAGTGTTGAACTTTTTCGTGGGGAGATCCAAATTTAATGAGATTTGGCAAAAAGGCTTCATTTAATTTAATATTAAAATTTAATAAATAACTAAAGTTTTCTCTTTTGCTGAAGAAGATAGATACGGATCAAAAAAAAAAAGACGAAAATCATAACAGAAAAATGCATTGTGGGCAGAATCGATAGTTTCTTTTTTAGTTCGGAAAATAAAAATAGAACAAGAAAAAGGATGTAAATAGTCTTTCTTCTTTTTGTGGTTGCTTGAATATAAGATATTCAATTGAATATATTTGAATATATCAATTGAATAATATAATAAAAAAACAACTATTTTTTTTTTTAATCAGATAAATCGTTATTTATCTATATCTATAATATATCTAAAATTTCGAATTCGTTGGAACAAAAAAAAAAGGGCCCGGCTAGGTACTGACCAGGCCAGGCCATCAGAATAAGAAGGGCCCTTCGAACAAAATCAACACAAGGAGGTCTTCCTTATTTTTCTTTAGTTCGATTGTTGGCACGTTCGAGCCCCTCTTTATAGATAAAGGAAATTCCTGATTTGTGGATATCTCTCTATATATATATAATAAAGAAAGAAGAGCGAGAAAGACTTCTTCCATTATGTGTAATGTAGTAATTATCTTTTTCAATTGGGAGAGATGGCTGAGTGGACTAAAGCGTCGGATTGCTAATCCGTTGTACGAGTTATTCGTACCGAGGGTTCGAATCCCTCTCTTTCCGTTTCCGTTGATGACTTGATTTTTTTTTCAAATTTTTTAAATCTTAGTTAAACGTGTGGAATAGATGTGGAATAGATAAAATCCTAAGAAAATTTGAAAATGAACCAAGGAAAACCCTTCGACTTTTATTCTTCACGTCCAGGATTACGTCCCGGATCGTTAGATAGGAATCCAAAGATAAAGAGAGAAACAAAAAATATCACTACGGTATAAACGAAGAGTTTCAGAGTAAGCATTACACAATCTCCAAGATGATTTTTTGGAAAAAAAAAGAGAATAGATCTTCCATTTTTCTACCATATATCCTATATTTGACACCAAGAAATGGTTTTTTTTCTAGAAATAGAAATGAATTGTCACAAATTCATTTCTATTTCATTAACAAAAATTTCTTTCATATCCAATCCAAATTAGATATTGTGGGAGACCCTAATAGGGTTATGGTCTTTTGCTGGAAAAGGGGTAAAAAATGAGGAAATGGGAGTAAGCCAGATTTATGGCGGCGAGCCGAGAATTTCAATGTGCGAATCGAGGGTTCATACTCTAAAACTTATCTGATTTTATCAATTGTTACAATGTTTTCTAGAAGAAATCATGCATTTTCATTTTCTAGGATATTAAGGATCTCATCGAAAACTTACAGCAGCTTGCCAAACAAAAGCTAAGAGAAAAAAAAACAGAGGGATGACTGGCATAACATCTACGATTGGATTCAAAAAAGCATAGGCTTCGGGCAATTTGCCGAAGAAAAAACTACTCGAATAAAGGGCAGAATTAATACAAATACAGATTAAACTAACGATATTAAGCATAACAGACATTTTGTTCTTGGAGATAATTGCATTTTGATTGAGTTTTTGATATAAGGAAAAAGGAAGAAAGTAAGTAAGGTATACAAAAAATCCTTCTTTTTCTTTGAACCCACCCAATCAAAAATCCTCCAATTCTCAAAGGAGAATAGAAGAAATCATACTTTCATACAATATCTTAATTGAATTCTATGTAATGATCAATAAATTTAGTTGAATTCTATATCTATATGTATAAAAATTCTAGTACCAATCTATTCTATAGATATTCGGACTGTAGTTGACAAAGAACCAATATAAATATTATTGTTTCTTAGTGTAAATTAGAAATTGAAATGGGGCGTGGCCAAGTGGTAAGGCAACGGGTTTTGGTCCCGCTATTCGGAGGTTCGAATCCTTCCGTCCCAGAGCATATCCATTTTTTATGCTCCATTATTCCCATAGAAAGAAGTAGGCGGAGTTAATCCGCATTAATTTGAATATCTGTGTCTGTTTGAATATCATTAACAACTGATCAAGTTCCATAACATATAGAAATATCTTTTCTTTGAATCTCGTTTTATTTAGGTATTTAGTGTTTGGCTCTAATGAAAAATTGGAAATCTATGTACCGATTGAGGCAGGGTTGATTTATCCTATCCCTTTTATTTTATTCAATTTATCCTATCCCTTTTATTCACTTTATGACAAGAGTCGATTATTGAAATATTACTCAATCCCATGTTAAACAAAATATATAGAAAATAAGGAAATGTATCGCTTATATGATATGTATCGTTCTATTTTAATGACAAAAATTTTTGGGTTTTTGTAAAAAATATTTGTGATCCCTTAAATAATTGAAATTCTATATTCGAATTATAGAATATCTATAACAGTGACAACTAGTCTATCTGATAGATATGAAAAACCCTCCCTATTTTTTAAAATTTTCATTTTCGTAATCAGATGAACAGAATAAAGATTCCAATTTGAACTTACATCATTTTTTTATCCATCTCGGAAAAAATGGTATTTCTTTCTTCTTTTCTTTGATCTATTTTAAATTAAATCAGTGATGAGTCAATTAAAAAAGAAAAACTTATCTTTCTATGAAGATCAAACGTGATACTTAATCATTGTTCAATTTTATTCAAATTAAATAAATAGGAAACTTTTTCAATTAGAACTATTTTTACTAAATTTTTTTAATGATTCCTTGTAAGTGGAATCTTCGGTACTTAAAAAGTAAGAAATCCTTTAATCAATCCTAGTGAGTCACTTGAAGATGCAGATTAAGTATTCGTTTATATATTTCTATTTCTTTCTATTTCTATATATTATTTATGTATGTTAAAGATGTTTTCTTGCTAAGACTTTTTCAGAAAAACCGTTCCACATATCATATATAGAAGAAAAAGTCTAGATTACGATGTCGATGTACAACCGAACCAATGACTATTCATGATTCCATGATTGAATCAATTCCATACCGGTTCGAAATTAGAGGAATGTTATGGTAAAACTTCGTTTGAAACGATGTGGTAGAAAGCAACGTGCGACTTGAAGGACACGATCCGTTGTGGATTTTGACATCCACCATTTTCGATTTATCTAGGAATGAGGGTGCTCTTGGCTCGACATTGTTTGTTCTGTTACACTCGATTTTTGTTGGGTTGTAAATAGTCCACGATGGAGCTCGAGTAGAAAGGATTAATTAATTTCTCGGGGGCAAGGATCTAGGGTTAATGCCAATAAATCGGAACAACTTCGTAAATGTATCTTCCATATATAGAAATCGAAAGCATCCAAGTCGAGCAAGTTTTCAATTCGAAAGTAAAGCTTGTTGGAATTTATCCAACTTTTTCGATTCAAAGTGTATCACTCGTGAATCAACTGTCCATAGGATTCTTTGATAGAAAGAAATCAAAAAAAGGGTATGTTGCTGCCATTTTGAAAGGATTAAGAAGCACCGAAGTAATGTCTAAACCCAATGATTAAAAATAAGAATAAAGGATCTAAGAACAAGGAAACACCGTTTTAATTGTCTCGCTAGTCTCAATAACTGGATCAGATTAAAGACTCCAAATAGAATTTGAAACGAGAGAAACAAAAGGGGGTAAAGACCACTCAATAAATGAAATTTACTAAGGATTTTTCCTTTGAGCTAGTTGAGAGTTAGCCAACTTGAGTTATGAGTACGAGTGGTTTCTTTTTCATTTTCAAGAAGAAAAAAAAGACTGAAATCATAGTCTAATTTATTTTATAGGCCAATTTGTCATTTTATTTATTAGAATTGCATACATAGACAAAATGTCGAATCAAATCATTTTTTCTCGAGCCGTACGAGGAGAAAACTTCCTATACGGTTCTAGGGGGGGTATTGTTGATCTACATCTATCCTAATGAGCCGTCTATCGAATCGTTGCAATTGATGTTCGATCCCGAAGAGAAGGAAAAGATCTTAGAAAGGTGGGATTTTATGATCCAATGAAGAATCAAACTTATTTAAATGTTCCTGTTA